AGAGGTAAACGGATGGGTCCCAAGCTTGCACGGTGGTACCTGACGCCCTCAAACGGAAGAGAGCAGAACAGGATGGTAGCCCTTATAGCATACAAAGGCATGGCAACCTACGACTAATAGGATGGCGCCCTACGATCAAATAGGATGGTTGGCTACGCCATTCTAGAGATAAACTGGAAGGCCTCCTACGGCCATCAGGGCCTAGCAAGAAGCATAATTCTGTTCCAAAGCTTCGTTTCATTCCAGCAACAAGGGCTATAGCTAGTAAAGCAGGTAACAAAGTCCCAGGAATACCCGCAAGAACCAGTAAAGAGACCTCCTACTCCAGCATCATGATTCGGTTCCACTGAACACTCACCCAATCTTGCTTGAAAGCGGAGTGGAATCAATAAACTCGCATACCTTGAATCTAGCCTGCAATCCTTTCTCACTTAGCTTAGGAGAAAGTAAGCAAGACTTGATACGCTAATTTATTCTTTTAAAAAATTGAGAGTTACAAAGTCTTATTGCAGACCTTCGTCTTCACGGGTTGTTGTTGAAACCGACTCCTCCGCTTGGCGTTGTCCCTATAGTTGAACTGCTAATGCCTCCGATTAGAGATTTCACAATGCCATAGGATTGATTGAAGTTTCTGGCCGGGTAACCTTTCATTCCTACACCCAGAATAAAGGCTTCCCTGCCGTAGTTGGGTTCATTAGGTCGTTTGCCTTCGGCCATTTAAGAATGATCCATTTATATAGATGAAACTAATCATCTTTTTTTTAGATGGAAGCCGGTTCCACGACTTTAGTGGAAATGATGATCCTGCTCCCCCTGAAAGTATCAACTACCTGAGGCTAAGGCGGATTTGTCAACGGCTGCGCTGCTGGCAATGATTAGAATAGCTATGTTGCTCAAACCTACCGGCGCCTTTTTTTAATAGAATGAAGTTCCCGAATAGAAAAAAGAAGGATATCTGGTTTCAAACTAGATATAGATGTCCGGGAAGTGCTTCCTTGCATTAAAGCACATTCCGGGAGTGAAAGGTCATAGGGCTCATAGACATTATCTATTTCTTATCTTTCCTTTATGGGGATCATAGATCTCTCTTTTCAAAGTTGGCAAAGTGAGAACGCTGGTTCCGCAATAACCAAGTCAATCCAATCCTCAAGGGGAGAGGGGCCCGTATCCTGGGACTTAACTTAAGGATTTAGGGATCCCTCAAAGGACCGGGTTCAGGCTCAACCAAGTCTTCGTCCACCCTTTCTCGAACCAGATCCATGCCTTGGGCTTGTGTCCCAGCTTCGGTAGGAGTCCAAACAGCATTATCCATTTCTAATTCCGAATTCTCATCCATAGGTGGAAATTCTTCTATAACGGCATCAATTGGTTGTTTTGCTTATTCAACGACCCCTTCCCCTGAGCCGATTTTAGCTCTGGCAAACAGCCCTGATAGCTTAAAGTCTGATTCGGATTCTGCTCTCGCTGTTCTCAAAGTAGCGAAGTTACCTGAGGGAGAAGCTCTTCTTCCTCTTGTTGAATCGACTCTTGTAAAGAGTACGTTATAAGATAAGTAAGGGCGAGAGGAAAGAGACAACAGCTGTTTACTAGCAAGCATTGAAAGCAGATGCCAGAATGACTCTTTGAACTGAACGACGTAATAAATAAAGAAACTAACTGCCATCAAGACTGAACGAGATGAGGATTAAATAAAATCGAACTGTGATAACCTTGGTTTTTACCATAAAAGCAGAAAGCGCCCAAAAGAAGTGAGTGACTCAAGAAAGGCCATCGCTCTTCTCTCTTGACCTGAGACTTGGGGGAGTTCTGTGAGCGAGGAGCGAAGCCTTTCGGTAGCTGTTCAAAAGAATCAATCAATTCAATCAGCTCCAGAGCTAGGAGTTCTATGTCTAGGTTGAGGAGAGTCCTTTTAGTTAATCTTAGCTGCTACCCTACTTATCCCAGCTCTAAAAGCAGCTACTGACTCGTCAAGTTGAGTCGACAGTGATTCTTCTTGTTCCGCTGTGAATGTATCGTTATCGTATTCAGTAGTTTTCCCTGCTCGCTAAAACCCTTCTTCTAGTCTTTATCTTGAATATTTCTTATTGTCTTTCCCTTTCATCTTGATATCAACTCTGACATTAACAAAGCATCGGGCGGGGAAGCTTTCAATATTATGATGAAAGAGACTATCGGAGAAGGTCCCACTCTGCTTGCGTCCGCTAGCTGACGACGTGTGTAACGCATGCTCCTGTTCCGCGGTTGGTGTTATATATAGAAGTTCTTGGTTGAGAGTATCGGGTCTTCGATTAGGGCTGATCTCCTCAACGCATCCGCTGTTCAATCATCTGCTGCTGATGGTCTTGTTGTCGCAGACGGTCTTCTGTTGGCAATTGAATCAACTCTTACTGCTCGAGTAGACGGTCTTCTTGGTGAGTGAATCATCTTCATCCTATAATAAATAAGGACATTTACACCACCTATTACAGGTCAGGTCCTAAAGCTATAGTGTAATTCCCTG